ATCATAAAATTTTTTTTTATATAAAAAATATTACAAACGGTTCAATATATATATATATATATATATTAAATAATTTAATATATTAATATATATATTATTTTATTAATTTTTTTTAATATTATATTATTATATTAATTTATTTTTATTTAAATGAATATTAATTGATGAATAATTATATTAATTTTTAATATAAATATTAGGAAAAGAAAGAAAAGAAAATTATTTAAAATTTAATAATTTATATTAAATATTTTAATATAAAAAAAAAAAAAAAAAATTCTATATTAAATATTATGTATATAAAAAAAAATTTTATGATTTAAAAAATTTATTATTAATTTATTTTACATATAAATCTTGGTGTAAATTTTAATTATTTTAATAATAATTATAATTTTAAGTAGTAATTAATATTAAATATTTAAGAAATTAAGATTTAGTAATATAAAAATTAAAAACTAATTTTGTGCCAGCAGTTGCGGTTAAACAAAATTTAAATTAAATTTTATTGATTATTATAAATTATAAAATTTTTTTATTAAATATTAAATTATTAAGTGAAATTTTAATTTAGTGAAAATATATTTTTATATTATGTTTATAAAAAATTTAATTAAAAACTAGGATTAGATACCCTATTATTATAAATTTAAATATAAAAAAATTAAAATAGTAGATAATTATTTATTGAAATTTAAATAATTTGGCGGTATTTTAGTTTCTTTAGAGGAATCTGTCTAATAATTGATAGTCCACGAATAAATTTACTTAATTTAAATTTTGTATATCGTTGTTAAAAAAATATTTTTAAAAAATAATAATATTTAAATATTATAAATAAAAATTAAATCAGATCAAGATGCAGATAATAATTAAGAATATGATGGATTACAATAAATTTATTTAAATGAATTTTATTTTGTAAAAAATAATTGAAAGTGGATTTAAATGTAATTTTATTTAATTTATTAAAATGATTGAAAATTAAAATATGTACATATTGCCCGTCGCTTTCATAAATAAGTTGAAATAAGTCGTAACAAAGTAGAGGTACTGGAAAGTGTTTCTAGAAAGAACAAATTAGAGCTTGATAAAGTATTTCATTTACATTGAAATGATATTGAATTTTCAATTAATTTGATTTTTTTTTTAAATTGATAAAATAAAAGAATATTTAATAAAATAAAGTTAATAAAAAAATTTTTAATAGGTATTTAAATGGGGGTTTAAGTATTTAAAAAGAAATAATTTTTAATTTTATAGTTAATTAGTATTGTAAAAGAATAGTGAAATAAAAGAAAAATAATTTTTATTAAAGTAAATTTAATTTATTGTATCTTGTGTATCAGAGTTTATTAATTAATAAGGTTAAATAATTTATTCTCGAATTTAAAAGAGATAATTAATTAAGAAAGTTATTGTAGAAAAAATATTTTTAATAATTAATTTGAAATGAAATGTTAATCGTTTTTAAATATATCTAGTTATTTTAGAAAAAAATTTAATTTTATATTATTTTAAAAAAAAATTAATTAATTAATTTTTTTTAAAATAAATTTAATATTTTAAGGGATAAGCTTTAAAATAAAAATTTATAATAAAGACAAAAAAAAAAAATTTTTTAGGATTTATATTGTTAATAAATTATAATTTATTATAAATAAATTTATTTAAAATAAAATTTAATTTAATATTTAAATTTTTATAAAATAATAATTTAAAATAATAATAAATTAGATATTATGATAAAATTAGTATATTAAATTAATATATATATATATATATATATTGATAAATTAATTAAAAGGAATTTGGCAAAAAAGTATATTCACTTGTTTATCAAAAACATGTCTTTTTGTTAATAATTTAAAGTCTAATCTGCCCACTGATAAATATTGAAGGGCTGCAGTATATTGACTGTACAAAGGTAGCATAATCATTAGTCTCTTAATTGGTGACTTGTATGAAGGATTGGATGAAATATAAACTGTCTCTTAATTATAATTATAGAATTTAATTTTTTGGTAAAAAAGCTAAAATAAATTTAAAAGACGAGAAGACCCTATAGAGTTTTATAAATAAATTTATTAAAATTATTAAAATAATTAAAAATTAAAATAAATTTATTTATTTGATTGGGGTGATAGAAAAATAAATTTAACTTTTTTTTTAATTATTAACATAAATAAATGATTAAATGATCCATAAATTATGATTAAAAGAAAAAATTACCTTAGGGATAACAGCGTAATTTTTTTTTTTAGTTCATATAAGAAAAAGAGTTTGCGACCTCGATGTTGGATTAAGATAAAATTTAAATGCAGAAGTTTAAAATTTTGATCTGTTCGATCATTAAAATCTTACATGATCTGAGTTCAAACCGGTGTAAGCCAGGTTGGTTTCTATCTTTAAATAAATAAAATATTTTAGTACGAAAGGATTAAATATTTAAATTAAATTTATTTAAATGAATATTATTAATTTATAGTTATATATATATATATATATATATATATAACTATTTTGGCAGAAAAAATGTGATGGTTTTAGAAATCATTAATATATAATTATTATTATATAGATAGTAATTATAATAAAAGATATATATATAGTTTTTATTGGAATTATTATTTTATTTTTAGGGGTTTTAATTGGAGTAGCTTTTTTAACATTATTAGAACGAAAATTATTAGGGTATATTCAAGATCGTAAAGGTCCTAATAAAGTTGGATTTATAGGAATTTTACAACCTTTTTCTGATGGAATTAAATTATTTACTAAAGAACAAACTTATCTTTTTAATTCAAATTATTTATCATATTATTTTTCTCCTATTATTGGTTTTATATTATCTTTAATAATTTGAATTGTTATACCTTATTATTTTAATTTAATTAGTTTTAATTTAGGAGTATTATTTTTTTTATGTGCTATAAGTTTAGGAGTTTATACAATTATAGTAGCAGGTTGATCTTCTAATTCTAATTATTCTTTATTAGGGGGTTTACGGGCAGTTGCTCAAACGATTTCTTATGAAGTAAGATTAGCTTTAATTTTTATATCTAGATTAATTTTAATTATAGAATTTAATATAATAATATTTTTTATTTATCAAAAATTAGTTTGATTTATTTTTATAATATATCCTTTAGGTTTATGTTTAATATCTTCTATAATAGCTGAAACTAATCGAACTCCTTTTGATTTTGCAGAAGGTGAAAGAGAATTAGTTTCAGGGTTTAATATTGAGTATAGAAGAGGAGGATTTGCATTAATTTTTTTAGCTGAATATTCAAGAATTTTATTTATAAGATTATTATTAGTTTTAATTTTATTGGGTGGTTATAAATTAAGATTATTTTTTTATTTAAAATTAAGTTTAATATCTTTTTTATTTATTTGAGTTCGGGGTACTTTACCTCGTTATCGTTATGATAAATTAATATATTTAGCTTGAAAGGGATATTTACCTGTTTCATTAAATTTTTTATTATTTTTTATAGGCTTAAAAATATTATTATTATAATTTAAATATTTTTAGTATAAAAATAAATTAATAGAATAAATGTATTCTTTCTTAAGTTTTCAAAACAAATGCTTAAAACAAGCTCATTAATTAATTAAAAATTATTTTATCTCATAATTTATTAATTATAGGATTAATAATAAAATAAGAAAAATATAATACAGTAAGAGTTTGTCCTGTAAAAATGTAAGGGGTTTCTACTGGTCGTGCTCCAATTCATGTTAATAAGATAATAATTACAATAAAATATCAAAATAATATTTGATTAATTGGGTAAAATTGAATTCCTTGTATTTTTTTATTAAAAGTTAATGGTAAAATAATTAAAATTAAAATAGAGAGAATTAAAGCAATTACACCTCCTAATTTATTAGGAATAGATCGTAAAATAGCATAAGCAAATAGGAAATATCATTCGGGTTGAATATGTACAGGGGTAACTAAAGGATTAGCTGGGATAAAATTATCAGGATCTCCTAATAAATAAGGATTATATAAAGTAAGTATAATTAAAATAAATAATATAATAATAAATCCAATTAAATCTTTAAAAGTAAAAAAAGGGTGGAAAGGAATTTTGTCTAAGTTTCTATTAATTCCTAATGGATTATTAGACCCTGTTATGTGAAGAAATAAAAGGTGAATTATAGTTATTATAAGAATAATAAATGGAAGTAAAAAATGAAATGAGTAAAATCGAGTTAAAGTAGCATTATCTACTGCAAATCCCCCTCAAATTCAATTAACTAATATATTTCCTAAATAAGGAATAGCAGATAATAAATTAGTAATTACAGTTGCTCCTCAGAAAGATATTTGACCTCAAGGTAGAACATAACCTATAAAAGCTGTTGCTATAAGAAGAAATAAAATAATAATTCCTACTATTCATGTTATAATTAAATTAAATGATTCATAATAAATTCCTCGTCCAATATGAATGTAAAGACAAATAAAAAAAAAAGATGCTCCATTAGCATGGAGGGTTCGAATTAATCAACCATAATTAACATTTCGGCAAATATAATTAACTCTATAAAAAGCTAATTCAATATTAGCTGTATAATATATGGTTAAAAATAAACCTGTTACAATTTGTAAAATTAAACATAATGCTAATAGTGATCCAAAATTTCATAACAATGAAATATTAGAAGGAGTAGGAAGATCAATTAAAGATCCATTAATAATTTTTAAAATAGGGTGAGTTTTTCGTAAAGAAATAAATTGATTTATCATTAGTATTAAGAATTAAAGGGTCGAAGAGGTCCATAAAAAATATTAGTTACTTTAATAACTGCAATTAATGTAATAAATAAATAAATTATTATTATTAATATTAATATGTAGGTTTGATTATTATATAATTTTGATAAATTAATTACATTTTCATTATTAAAAAATAAAAATGAAAAAAAGTTATTTATTTCTAAATTATTAAAGTAATAATAATAATTATTAAAAATAATATAAATTAATATATAAATAAAAAAAAAAAAAAAATTTTTTTTTTTTAGGGAAAATATTTCATTAGATGCAATTCTTGATACGTAGATAAATAAAACTAATAATCCTCCTAAAAAAGTTAAAAAAAGAATATAGGAAAATCAATAAGTTTTAATAAATATACCTGATAAAATAGAAATTAAAAATGTTTGTAAAAGAATTAATAATCCTATAGATAATGGATGGTTAATAAAAAATATAATAATAGTAATAGACAATAATATAAATAAAAATAATTTAATTTCAAAGAATAGTTTATAAAAATAATAATTTTGGAGATTATAGATAGAAATTTTTTCTTTCTTTGAAGTTTAAAAAGATATATTCTTAATTTTGATTTACAAGACCAATGTTTTTTTTTAAACTATAAAAACTAATGATAATTAATATAACAATTATTTTTTTTTTTTTATTTATATATATTATTGGTAATTTAATTTTTGTTTCTAAACATAAACATTTATTAATTGTTTTATTAAGATTAGAATTTATTGTTTTAAGAATTTTTTTTTTTTTGTTAATATATTTAAATTATATTGATAATAATATATATATATTAATATTATTTTTAGTTTTTTCTGTTTGTGAAGGTGCTTTAGGATTATCTATTTTAGTTTCAATAATTCGAACACATGGAAATGATTATTTTCAAAGATTTAACTTGTTATAAAAAAATGATAAAATTTTTAATTATAATAATTTTTATAATTCCTTTATGTTTAAAAAAAAGAATATATTGATTGGTTCAAATATTATTAATAATGATAATATTTATATTTATGAATGTTTCTATTTTTAGAGAAAATTTTTGTAATTTAAGTTATATAATTTCTTGTGATATTATGTCTTTTGGGTTAATTTTATTAAGAATTTGAATTTGTATATTAATAATAATAGCTAGAGAAAATTTATTTAAAATAAATTATTATGTGGAATTTTTTATATTTAATTTAATTTTTTTATTGGTTATATTATTTATAACTTTTTCTGTAATAAATTTATTTATATTTTATTTATTTTTTGAGGGTAGATTAATTCCTACTTTAATATTAATTGTTGGTTGAGGATATCAACCAGAACGTATTCAAGCTGGAATATATTTACTATTTTATACTTTATTTGCTTCTTTACCACTATTGTTAGGAATTTTATATTTATTTAATAAAATAGGTAATAATAATATTTATTTTTTAAAATTTATAAATTTAAATATTTATTTATTATATTTAAGTATAATTATAGCTTTTTTAGTAAAAATACCTATATATTTTGTTCATTTATGATTACCTAAAGCTCATGTAGAAGCTCCTGTTTCAGGTTCTATAATTTTAGCAGGAATTATGTTAAAATTAGGAGGTTATGGTTTAATACGAGTGTTAATTTTAATAGAAAATATAAGATTAAAATTAAATTTTATTTGAGTATCTTTAAGTTTAGTAGGAGGATTTTATATTAGTTTAAAGTGTTTCTGCCAAATTGATATAAAATCTTTAATTGCCTATTCATCTGTGGCTCATATGAGATTAGTAATTGGGGGTATTATAACAATAAATTATTGAGGTTATATAGGTTCTTATATTTTAATAATTGGGCATGGTCTATGTTCATCAGGGATATTTTGTTTAGCAAATATTAACTATGAACGTTTACATAGACGAAGATTGTATATTAATAAAGGTATAATAAATTTTATACCTTCAATAAGATTATGATGATTTTTATTATTATCTTCAAATATAGCTGCCCCTCCTTCTTTAAATTTATTAGGGGAAATTAGATTAATTAATAGATTAGTAGGTTGATCTTGAATTTCAATAATTATATTAATTTTAGTTTCTTTTTTTAGAGCTGGTTATAGATTATATTTATATTCTTATATTCAACATGGAAAATATTATACAGGAATATATAGATTTTATACAGGAGTATCTCGAGAATATTTATTATTAATTTTACATTGATTACCTTTAAATTTATTAGTTATAAAAATTGATTATGTTATAATTTGATTATAAATTAATTATTAACTTAAATAATTTAAATAAAATATTGATTTGTGGTGTCAGAAATATGAGGTTTCATTTTAAGTTATAAATAAGAATTATTCAATTTGTTTTGTAAGATTTTTTTTTTTATTTATATCTAGATTAATAATGTTTTTATTTATGATATATTTTATTATAAATAATATAGTTATTTTTTTAGAGTGAGAGTTAGTATCATTTAATTCAGTAAGAGTAATAATGTCGATTTTATTAGATTGAATATCTTTATTATTTATAATATTTGTAATATTAATTTCTTCAGTGGTGATTATATATAGTAAAAGTTACATAAGATCAGAATTAAATTTAAATCGTTTTATTATATTAGTTTTATTATTTGTATCTTCTATAATTTTATTAATTATTAGACCTAATATTATTAGAATTCTTTTAGGTTGAGATGGATTAGGATTAGTTTCTTATTGTTTAGTAATTTATTATCAAAATTTTAAAAGTTATAATGCTGGTATATTAACTGCTCTTTCTAATCGAGTAGGTGATGTATTTATTCTTATAGTAGTTTCTTGAATAATAAATTATGGGAGATGAAATTATATTTTTTATTTAGAGTTTATAAAAAATGATTATAAGATAATAATTATTGGAGTTATAATTATTATTGCAGCTATAACTAAAAGAGCACAAATTCCTTTTAGTTCTTGACTTCCAGCAGCTATAGCTGCTCCTACACCAGTTTCTGCTTTAGTTCATTCTTCAACTTTAGTAACTGCTGGAGTATATTTATTAATTCGATTTAATATATTATTGGAAAATATATTTTTTTTTAAAATTTTATTATTATTATCAAGTTTAACTATATTTATAGCTGGAGTTTCAGCCAATTATGAGTTTGATTTAAAAAAAATTATTGCTTTATCTACTTTAAGTCAATTAGGTTTAATAATAAGAATTTTAAGAATAGGAATACCTGAATTAGCTTTTTTTCATTTACTTACCCATGCTATATTTAAGGCATTATTATTTATATGTGCAGGGGTAATTATTCATATAATAAATGATATACAAGATATTCGTTTTATAGGAGGTATTAGAAATTTTATTCCTTTAACTTCTTTATGTATAAATATTTCAAATTTAGCTTTATGTGGAATTCCTTTTTTAGCTGGATTTTATTCAAAGGATTTATTATTAGAAATAATATCTATGAGAAATTTAAATTTATTTATTTATTTATTATATTATATTTCTACTGGTTTAACAATGTATTATACTATTCGTTTAATTATATATTTAATAGTTAATGATTTTAATTTAATACCTATTTATAATTTATATGATGAGGATTATAACATAGTTAAAAGTATATTTGTATTATTATTTATAAGAGTGGTAAGAGGTTCATTTTTAAGATGAATAATTTTTTTTGATTTAAATATAATTTATTTACCTATAAATATAAAAATAATAGTTATTTATGTGAGATTTTTAGGAATATTTATAGGATATTTAGTAAGAAATATGAAAATTTATTCTATGAATAAGTTTTTAATAACATATCAAATTAGAAATTTCTTATGTTTAATGTGATTTATGCCTAATTTATCAACTTATGGTTTAAGATATTGAATTTTAAAAATAGGTCAGAATTTATTAAAAAATATTGATATAGGTTGAGTAGAAATATTAAGAGGTCAAGGAATATATAAAATTTTAAAAAAAAAATCTATTTTTTATGTTATTTTTCAAATAAATAATTTTAAAATTTATTTATTTAGATTTATTTTATGAATTATAATTTTAATATTTATAATATTAATATATTTAAATAGCTTATAATATAGAGCATAATATTGAAGATATTAAGGAGATTAATAAATCTTTAAATATATATATATATATATATATATATATATATATATATATATATATATATTATTTATAAAAAATAAATTTTTTTATTTTACAATGAAAATGTAATGTTTTAAATAAACTATATAAATAAGAAATATTAATGAATTTAATCACTAAAAATTAAGTTAGCAGCTTAATTTAAATATATTTCATTAATTGGAAAATTATTTCAATTTTATCATTAACAGTGATATACCTCTTTTTGGTTTCAATTAATTAATTAATTAATAAATAAGGGGATGAGTGAATTCCCTTTCTTTTAAGTCGAAATTAAATGCAAATTGCTTCTTATTTATTAAGATAAATTAATATAAATTAATATTTTTTGAATGCAAATCAAATGTTTTATAAACTATAATCCTGTGTTAATAAGTTCAATTAAATATATTTTGATTTCATTCATGATATAAACCCCCTAATAAAATTAAAATAAAGAAAAATCTGGTGTTTATTCAAAGAAAAAAATTAGTTACATTAAATAAGGGGATGATTGGAAAAATTAAAGCAATTTCTACATCAAAGATTAAAAAAATAATGGTAATTAAAAAAAAATGTAATGAGAAAGGAATTCGAGCTATAGATTTAGGATCAAATCCACATTCAAATGGGGAGCATTTTTCCCGATCTTTAAAAGATTTTTTTGATAAAAAAATTGATATTAATATTATAATATTAGAAATAATAAAAAATATAGTTAATAAATAAAAATTTAATATAATTATTTATATTAAAGGATTTAATCTTTTTGATTGGAAGTCAAATATACTATATATATTATATAAATTAATTAATTTCCTCATCAATAAATAGAAATATATAAAAATAATCAAACTACATCTACGAAGTGTCAATATCAAGCTGCTGCTTCGAACCCAAAATGGTGATTTATAGAAAAATGATTATTTAAATGTCGAATAAAACAAGTAAATAAAAAAAAAGTTCCAATAATAACATGAAGTCCATGAAATCCTGTTGCTATAAAAAAAGTTGACCCATAAACACTATCTGCAATAGAAAATGGAGCTTCAAAATATTCATAAGCTTGTAAAATAGTAAAATAAATTCCAAGAATAATAGTTAAAAATAATCCTTGGGATGTTTGAGAATAATTATTTTCTATTAAAGCATGATGAGCTCAAGTTACTGTTACTCCTGAGGTAATTAAAATAATTGTATTAAGTAGAGGAATTTGAAAAGGATTAAATGGGATAATGCTTAAAGGAGGTCATGAAGATCCAATTTCAATATTGGGGGATAATCTTCTATGGAAAAAAGCCCAAAAAAAAGACAAAAAAAAAAAAATTTCAGATACAATAAATAAAATTATTCCTCAACGTAAACCTTTTGTTACAAGAATGGTATGTTTACCTTGGAAAGTTCCTTCTCGACAAATATCTCGCCATCATTGATATATGGTTAAAATAGTAATTAAATATCCTAAAATTAATAAATTTATGTTAAAATTATGAAATCATTTTACTAAACCTGTTACTAAAGTTATTACTGCAATTGCTCCTGTTAAAGGTCAAGGACTATAATCTACTAAATGAAAAGAATGATTATGATTTATTTTCATTAATTAACTTCTCTAGAATATAAAGTTCTTAAAATTGCAATAACGTAAGATTGAATTACTGCTACTGCAGATTCTAAAATTAATAAAGCAAATTGAATAACAATTAAAATAAAAATTAAATAATAAGGAAAATAAGATCCTGTTCCTCTTAATAAAGTTATTAATAAATGTCCTGCAATTATATTAGCTGTCAATCGAACAGCTAAAGTTCCAGGTCGAATAATATTACTAATTGTTTCAATTAATACTATAAAAGGTATTAAAATACCGGGAGTTCCTTGAGGAATTATATGAATAAATATATGATTTGTGTTATTAATTCATCCATATAATATAAATCTAATCCATAAGGGTAGAGAAATTGATAATGATAAAGTTAAATGACTAGTTCTTGTAAAAATATAAGGAAATAATCCTAAAAAATTATTAAAAAAAATAAAAAAAAATATTGAAATAAAGATAAAAGTTGATCTTGAAGAGTATATATTATTTCCTAGTAAAGTTTTAAATTCATTATGTAATTTATTTAAAATAAAATTTCATAAAAAAAAATGACGATTAGGTATTAATCAAAATGTATAAGGAATAAATAAAAATCCAATAAAAGTTCTTATTCAATTTAATGGTAGGTAAAATAGATTAGTAGAAGGATCAAAAATAGAAAATAAATTTGTTATCATTTTCAGTTTAAATTTTTAATAAAAAATTTATTTTTATTTTGATTTTTTATTTTTATATTAAAAATATAATAATTTATAATATTAAAAATAATAAATACAAATAAAAAAAAAAATATTGAAATTAATCAATTAATAGGTATTATTTGAGGGATAAAAGAATATTATTTTATAATAATTTAAATTTGACATATTTATGTTATAAGTTTAACTAATTCTTTCATTAGAAGTAATTGCTAATTTACTATAAAATGGTTTAAGAGACCAATACTTGCTTTCAGTCATCTAATGATGAGTAATTATTAATTCAATTAATAAAATTTTTAATATAAATTCTTTCAATTACAATTGGTATAAATCTATGATTAGTTCCACAAATTTCTGAACATTGCCCAAAAAAAAGTCCAGGACGATTAATGTAAAAATTTGTTTGATTAAGGCGACCTGGGTTAGCGTCAATTTTTACCCCTAAAGAAGGGACAGTTCAAGAGTGGATAACATCTGAAGATGTGACTAAAATGCGAATTTGGTTATTTATAGGTAAAATAATTCGATTATCAACATCAAGAAGTCGAAAATTATTATTATTTATTTCATTTAAAGGGATTATATAAGAATCGAATTCAATATTGTTAAAATCAGAATATTCATAACTTCAATATCATTGATGTCCAATAGATTTTAAGGTAATTAATGGATTATTTAATTCATCTAATAAATAAAGTAAACGTAAAGAAGGAATGGCAATAAAAATTAAAGTAATAGCAGGTAAAATAGTTCAAATTAGTTCAATTAATTGACCTTCTAATAAAAATCGATTAATAAATTTATTAAAAAATAAATTTAATATTAAATATCCTACTAAAATAGTAATTATAATAAGAATAATTAAAGTGTGGTCATGAAAGAAAATAATTTGTTCTATAAGAGGTGATGCTCTATTTTGAAGATTTAAATTTGATCATGTTGCAATTTCTAAAAAAAGGATAAACCTTTATAAATGGGGTTTAAATCCATTACATATAATCTGCCATATTAGAAATTTCTTAAAATTGGAAGTTCATTATATGAATGTTCAGCTGGTGGAAGATTTTGATATCATTCAATAGAGGATGATAAATTTAAGGAGAATAAAATAATTCGTTGGTTAATTATAGATTCTCAAATAATAATAATTATTAATATAGTTGCTAATAAAGAGATATAAGAACCTAAAGAAGAAATAATATTTCATGAAATGTAAGCATCTGGGTAATCAGAGTATCGTCGAGGTATCCCAGCTAATCCTAAAAAATGTTGAGGAAAAAAAGTTAAATTTACACCAATGAACATAGAAAAAAATTGAATTTTTAATAAAAATGGGTTTATATTTAATCCAGTGAAAAGAGGGTATCAGTGAATGAATCCTCCTATAATAGCAAATACTGCCCCTATAGAAAGAACATAGTGAAAATGAGCTACTACATAATAAGTATCATGAAGACTAATATCAATAGAAGAATTAGCTAAAATTACTCCAGTTAATCCACCTACTGTAAATAAAAATACAAATCCTAATCTTCATAATATAGAAGGACTATAATTAATTTGAGTTCCATGTAAAGTGGCTAATCAACTAAAAATTTTAATTCCAGTAGGTACTGCAATAATTATAGTAGCAGATGTAAAATAAGCACGAGTATCAATATCTATACCAACAGTAAATATATGATGAGCTCAAACAACAAATCCTAATAATCCAATTGCTATTATAGCATAAATTATTCCTAAAGATCCAAATGTTTCCTTTTTTCCTCTTTCTTGTGAAATAATATGGGAAATTATTCCAAACCCTGGTAAAATTAAAATATAAACTTCTGGATGTCCAAAAAATCAAAATAAATGTTGATATAAAATAGGATCTCCCCCTCCAGCTGGGTCAAAAAAAGATGTATTTAAATTTCGATCTGTAAGTAATATAGTAATAGCTCCTGCTAATACAGGTAAAGATAAAAGAAGGAGAAGAGCAGTAATACCAACAGATCAAACAAATAAAGGTATTTGATCAAAAAATAAACCATTTAATTTTATATTAATAATTGTTGTAATAAAATTAATTGCTCCAAGAATAGATGAAATTCCAGCTAAGTGAAGAGAAAAAATAGCTAAATCAACAGATCTTCCTCTATGAGCAATATTAGATGAGAGAGGGGGGTAAACTGTTCATCCAGTTCCTGCTCCATTTTCTACAATTCTACTTGAAATTAATAATGTTAAAGAGGGAGGTAATAATCAAAATCTTATATTATTTATTCGTGGGAATGCCATATCAGGGGCTCCTAATATTAAAGGGACTAATCAATTACCAAATCCTCCAATTATAATAGGTATAACTATAAAAAAAATTATAATAAAAGCATGTCCTGTTACGATTGTATTATAAATTTGATCATTACCAATTAAAGATCCGGGATTACCTAATTCAGCTCGAATTAAAAGACTAAGAGAAGTACCTACTATACCAGATCAAATTCCAAAAATAAAATATAATGTTCCAATATCTTTATGATTTGTAGAAAAAAGTCATTTTCGCTAATAAAATGGCTGAGTTATAGGCGATAAATTGTAAATTTATTAACGAGAATTATCTCTTTTATTAGCTTTATAGTCAAAAATGATATAAAATTGCAAATTTTAAGGAATAATAAAATAAATTATTAAGGCTTAAAGAATATTTACTTTATATATAATTTTGAAGATTATTAGTTTATTTAACTTAAAACCTTAAATAAAAAAAAAAGTTCTAATAATTATACTTATTAATGATAAAAATGTAAAAAAATTAATAATATAAATAAATTTATTTTTAAAAAAAATTTTAATTCATTTTAATTTTATATAATTGAATAAGAAGGAAGAATAAATAATTCGAATATAAAAAAATAATATAATTAATCTTATTATAATAAAAATAAAAGTAATTAAAAATAATTTATTAATTAAAAGAAAATTAATAACAATTCATTTAGGAAAAAATCCAATAAAAGGTGGTAATCCACCTAAGGATAAAAAATTAATTAAAAAAAATAATTTAATTGAGTAATTAATATTACTAGTAAATAATTGATTAATAAATAATATATTTAATATATTAAATAAAAAACATATAGAGGAAATTAAAAATCTATAAAAAATAAAATAAAATAATCATAAATTTTCTCTAATTATAATAGAAGATAATAATCACCCTAAATTATTAATAGAGGAAAATGCTATTAGTTTTCGTAAAGAAGTTTGATTTAAACCTCCTAATGCTCCAATAATTACATTAAGAATTAAAATAATTATTATAAAATTTATATTAAAATAATATGATAATAAAATTATGGGGGTAATTTTTTGTCATGTTATTAAAATAAAATTATTTATTCATGAAATTCCTTCTATAATATTTGGAAATCAGAAATGAAAAGGAGCAGATCCTATTTTTATTAGCAATGATGAATTAATTATAATAGAGAAAATATTATTAATTTTAAAACTATAAAAAATAATTATATTAAAGATAATTAAAAATAAAAAGTTAATAGATGCAATAGATTGTGTAAGAAAATATTTTAAAGCAGCTTCAGATGATATTATATTGTAAGGGTTAGAAATTAGGGGGATAAATCTTAATAAATTAATTTCAAGTCCAATTCAACATCCAAATCATGAGTTTGAAGAAATAGAAATTAAAGTTCTAAAAAATAAGATAAAATAAAAAAATATTTTATTTGAGTTTATTAAAATAATTAAAAATATGATTGAATAATCAAAGTTAGAATAATAAGTTCTATTTTTTTTAAAAAAAAAATATATTTTAGTGTAAGATGCACATAAATTTTTGATATTTAAAGATACAGTTTGATTCTGTAAAATATAATAAAGGTAAAAATTTACTTGATTTATTCTATCAGAATAATCCTTTAATCAGGCACTTTATTTTTTTTTTTTTTAAAAAAAAGGATAAACCTTTATAATTGAGGTATGAGCCCAAGAGCTTTATTTAGCTTATTTTTAA